AATCTGTTAAAATACCAATTGGATAAATCTTATCAGTTTGGTTAATTTAATTAATCTGTTAAAATACCAATTGGATAAATCTTATCAGTTTGGTTAGTTTAATCAATCTGTTAAAATACCAATTGGATAAATCTTATCAGTTTGGTTAATTTAATTAATCTGTTAAAATACCAATTGGATAAATCTTACCAGTTTGGTTAGTTTAATTAATCTGTTAAAATACCAATTGGATAAATCTTATCAGTTTGGTTAGTTTAATTAATCTGTTAAAATACCAATTGGATAAATCTTATCAGTTTGGTTAATTTAATTAATCTGTTAAAATACCAATTGGATAAATCTTATCAGTTTGGTTAGTTTAATCAATCTGTTAAAATACCAATTGGATAAATCTTATCAGTTTGGTTAGTTTAATCAATCTGTTAAAATACCAATTGGATAAATCTTATCAGTTTGGTTAGTTTAATCAATCTGTTAAAATACCAATTGGATAAATCTTATCAGTTTGGTTAGTTTAATCAATCTGTTAAAATACCAATTGGATAAATCTTATCAGTTTGGTTAATTTAATTAATCTGTTAGAATACCAATTGGATAAATCTTATCAGTTTGGTTAATTTAATTAATCTGTTAGAATACCAATTGGATAAATCTTATCAGTTTGGTTAATTTAATCAATCTGTTAAAATACCAATTGGATAAATCTTATCAGTTTGGTTAATTTAATTAATCTGTTAGAATACCAATTGGATAAATCTTATCAGTTTGGTTAGTTTAATTAATCTGTTAAAATACCAATTGGATAAATCTTATCAGTTTGGTTAATTTAATCAATCTGTTAAAATACCAATTGGATAAATCTTATCAGTTTGGTTAGTTTAATTAATCTGTTAAAATACCAATTGGATAAATCTTATCAGTTTGGTTAATTTAATCAATCTGTTAAAATACCAATTGGATAAATCTTATCAGTTTGGTTAATTTAATTAATCTGTTAGAATACCAATTGGATAAATCTTATCAGTTTGGTTAGTTTAATTAATCTGTTAAAATACTTAATATGCATGGGGAACTACATTATCACGTATTTTAATAAATATAAAAATTTATGTTTTAGGAGCACAAGTTTATGACCCCTATATAATATGCTTAATACCAATTGGATAAATCTTATCAGTTTGGTTAATTTAATCAATCTGTTAAAATACCAATTGGATAAATCTTATCAGTTTGGTTAATTTAATCAATCTGTTAAAATACCAATTGGATAAATCTTATCAGTTTGGTTAGTTTAATTAATCTGCTAAAATACCAATTGGATAAATCTTATCAGTTTGGTTAATTTAATTAATCTGTTAGAATACCAATTGGATAAATCTTACCAGTTTGGTTAGTTTAATTAGTATATAAAATTGAGTAGGGGAGATACATATTAGTGTGCCTGTGTTTTTAAAATTATACTATAAGATTCTTTTCTATGAAAGGAGAAATATATTATATATCAGGGGAAGTTATATTTTATATTTATCTGTGTATATAGGGGGGGCCGGAGGCCGTCTGTTCTGGGGGATAATACTATATGGAACTATTTGATCTGTTGGAGTGTATTATATATGCTATAGCTAAGGTTAGAATATTCATAAGTCATAGATACATATAATAAATTATATCTAATAAATAGATATAATAGTTAGATATTTGTAGCGAACTCGAAATGTGAGCTAGGAATAGTATAACTATTAGTAATCTACATATGGAACCGAAGTTACATATGCAACATATAGATATAGAGTATCTGATCTAGTCCAGGGGAACTATGGACCGGGGTTATACCGAGCTTGCGAGGGAGGAATTCCAAACTGTTCCTAATTGAATATTTTAGATGAATATCTTAAATTTGACTCTAGTTTATTAAGATTATTATTGGGTAGATTTAATATGTAAATTTATGTGTGTTGTAAGGTAATCTTTAAATAAGATACTAATGTTATTTTATACGCAGTTTATATTTTTATTTAATTTAGTAATTTAAGATATAGTTAATTCATAATATTTAACTAGCAAAGGTTGTGCCAGCAGCTGCGGTTACACAATCTAGTTAAAATAATCTTTATTGGAATTTTATTTATTAGATAATTTAATTGGCTTTGATTTTATAATTTTTAAGTGAAATTTAAATTTTAATTATTAAGTTTGGTTTAATTCAGGAATATAATACACTCCAACAGATAGACTAGGATTAGATACCCTATTATTAAGAGTATAAATTTTAATTCCTAGTATTATAAGCTATGATCTTTAAATTGAAAGAGTTTGACGGTAATATTTAATCATATTAGAGGAACCTGTTCTGTAATTGATAATCCACGATAAATTTTACCTTTAAATATTATTGTTTGTATACCTCTGTTTGATGAATGTTTTATTAGAATATTTTCTTTAATTTTTATTGGAAATTATATCAGGTCAAGGTGCAGCTTTTAAGGGTCAGAAATGGGTTACATTTAATTTTTATTATTGGATTATAACTTGTATTAGTTATATAAAATTGGATTTAATTGTAATGGATAATATATTTTATTCATGATACATGTCCTTTATTAAGTACACATCGCCCGTCGCTCTCATTATAAGATGAGATAAGTCGTAACAAAGTAGTCCTACCGGAAGGTGGGGCTGGATATATACAAATTATAATCTAGGATTAACTTTTATTTACATTAAAAGTTTACTTGTGCGATTCAAGTTAATTTGATTTGGAATTTATTTAATTTATTTATTAGATATAATTTATTATATAGAAATATCTTACTTTTTAGTATTTTTAAATGAATTAATTAGATTTATTTATAGTTTATTTAACTGTGAAGGTTAATAATTGATTAGAAAAAAAGTAGAATTTAATTTTTGTACCTTTTGTATCAGGGTTTATTAATATAACTTATTTATGAATAATTATCCCGAAAGTAAAAGATATATTTATAATTGTAAATTTATGTTTTATAATAATTAAAAAATTATAAGTAGATGTTATATGCTATTCATTTTTATTATATCTGGTTTTTTAATAATTGAATTTAATTCAGGAATATAATACACTCCAACAGATCAATTTATTTCTTTTGTTGATTATATTCTAAAATTATTGGGGATTAGCTCATTAATTTTTCTATAACTTATTATATGTATCTATGACTTATGTAGGATTAGAAATTTTCTTCATTTATTTTGTTATAATTATTGTTTTATTATAATTTATTTAATATGAGTTTAGATTATTATTAAAGATTATTATTTAATTTACAATTAATAGTTATAATGATAAAATTAGTAGATCTTGAATATTAATATATAGTAACTCGGCAAATTTGTTCTTCACCTGTTTAACAAAAACATGTCTTGGTGATTTAATTATACTAAGTCTGGCCTGCTCAATGATTTTTTTAAATAGCCGCAGTATATTGACTGTGCAAAGGTAGCATAATCATTTGTCTTTTAATTGAAGGCTTGTATGAATGGTTGGATGAGGGAACGACTTTCTTTATATTAGGAATTGAATTTAATTTTTTAGTTAAAAAGCTTAAATTTATAAGTGGGACGAGAAGACCCTATAGAATTTTATTTTATTGTAATAATTACTATTTTAGGGTTTAATTATTAAATGTTACAATAAAATTTTGTTGGGGTGATGGTGAGATTTTTATAACTCTCATAATTTATATTTTTATTAATTAGTATTTTTAAGATCTTATTTTATGGATAATTAGTTTAAATTACCTTAGGGATAACAGCGTTATTTCTTCTGAGAGTTCTTATCGATGAAGAAGTTTGCGACCTCGATGTTGGATTAAAATTAGAATTAGGTGTAGCAGCTTAATTTCTAGGTCTGTTCGACCTTTAAATTTTTACATGATCTGAGTTCAGACCGGCGTGAGCCAGGTCGGTTTCTATCTTCTTATGGTTATTGTAGATTAGTACGAAAGGACCATTTACATCAAATATTTTGTTTATGTTATTGAATAATTTTAACTATTTTGGCAGATTAGTGCAGTAAATTTAGAATTTATTTAAGTAATTAAATATTACAAATAGTATTGTTTATTTTATTTTATTTATTAACAATTATCTGTGTTTTGGTTTGTGTTTCTTTTGTAACTTTATTGGAACGCAGGGTTTTAGGGTATATTCAACTTCGTAAGGGCCCTAATAAATTAGGGTTTGTTGGTCCTTTACAGCCTTTTTCTGATGGTATTAAGTTATTTTTTAAGGAGCAGACCTTCCCTTATAAATCTAATTATATAATTTATTATATTTCTCCTATTTTTTTATTGGGTTTATCTTTTACTTTATGGGTGCTTTATCCAATTATATCTAATGTTTATAATTTTAATTATGGTATTTTGTTCTTTATAGCTTGTACTGGTATAGGGGTATATGGTGTTATATTGTCTGGTTGATCTTCTAATTCTAATTATGCTCTTTTAGGTAGTTTACGTTCGGTTGCTCAAGTTATTTCTTATGAAGTTAGTATAATTTTTATTATGTTATGTGTAATTGTATTTGTTTTCAGATATAATTTAATTGATTTTATATATTATCAGTTATCAGTTTGGTTTATTTTTATAAATATTCCATTATTTTTTTGTTGATTATCTTCTTGTTTAGCTGAGACAAATCGGGCTCCCTTTGATTTTGCTGAAGGTGAGAGAGAATTAGTTAGTGGATTTAATGTTGAGTATAGAAGAGGGGGATTTGCTTTTATTTTTTTGGCTGAATATATAAATATTATTTTTATAGGTTTAATAACTAGTATTTTATTCTTGGGGTGTGATTTGGGGTCTTTCCTATTTTATTTTAAAATTATACTTATTGTCTTTTGATTTATTTGAGTTCGAGGGGTTTTACCCCGGTTTCGTTATGATAAATTAATATATTTAACTTGAAAGTTGTTTTTGCCTTTATCTTTAAATTTTTTTATGTTTTATTTAGGAATTCTTTTATTTTTTATTTACTGTTAATGTTATATTCACTAATTTAAGTAGAAAGCTAATGAAAGAATTTAACTTCCATATCATACTTTCAAAGTATATGTTTATCTAAAACTTATCAGCTTTAAGTATTATTCTAAGAGATTATCCCATATGTTTATAATTATTGGATTAATAATGAAGTATGAAAAATATAAAATAGTTAATACCCGTCCTGTAAAAATGTAAGGCTCTTCTGCTGGTCGTGCTCCAATTCATGTTAATAAAATAATAATTGTTACTATTGCTCAGAATAATCTCTTTCTTAATGGATAAAATGTGTTTCCTTGGAATTTTCTTTTATTGATAAATGTGGGTAACATAATAATTAGAATTGATATAAGTATTGCTAGGACTCCTCCTAATTTATTAGGGATAGACCGTAGAATTGCATAGGCAAATAAGAAATATCATTCTGGTTGAATGTGTACTGGAGTTACTAACGGATTTGCCGGGATGAAATTTTCAGGATCTCCTAAAATTCGAGGTTCTAATAAAATTAGTAATGAAAATAAAAATAATGCGATAGTTGCCCCTATTAAATCCTTAATTGAGAAGTAGGGGTGAAATGGTGATTTATCATAATTAGAATTTAGTCCCAGTGGATTATTTCTTCCAGTTTGGTGTAAAAATAGAGGATGGATAATTACTATGGCTGCTACTACGAAAGGTAATAAAAAATGTAGTGTAAAGAATCGTGTTAGGGTTGCATTATCAACTGAAAACCCCCCTCATAATCATATTACCAAGGTTTTTCCTAAATAAGGGACTGCTGATAGAAGATTAGTAATAACAGTTGCTCCTCAAAGGGACATTTGACCTCAGGGTAAAACATATCCTAAAAATGCTGTTCCTATAATTAATAGTAATAATACAACTCCAACAGATCAAGTTATTTTAAGTTTGTAAGACCCATAATATAATCCTCGTCCAATATGTATATATAAACAAATGAAGAAGAGTGATGCCCCATTGGCATGTGTATATCGTATAAGTCATCCATTGTTTACATCACGACAGATATGGACTACACTACTAAAAGCAAGTTCAATGTTAGCTGTATAGTGTATGGCTAAAAATAGTCCTCTAATAATTTGAATTATTAAACATATCCCAAGCAAGGACCCAAAATTTCATCATAGAGAGATTGAAGAGGGGGAGGGTAAATCAATTAATGAATTGTTAATAATTTTAAATAAAGGGTGTGTTTTTCGTAAAGGTTTATTCATAAATAAATTATATTTTAATTCGAAGGGGCCCTTGATTTACTTTGGCAATATTAGATACTACAATTATGGTTATAAGCAAATAAATAATTATAATTAGTGTAATTTTTGCAGTTATTGTATTAAATATCTTAATTAGACTAATAACATCTCTAGATTCACTGATAATGTATCTATGACTTATGAATATTCTAACCTTAGCTATAGCATATATAATACACGGGATAATAGTTCCATATAGTATTATCATTTTGATCGGTGACTTAAATTTTTCGTTGGAAGCTACTCTTGCCATACAAATAAATAATACTAGGGCTCCTCTTAATATAATAATTAGGATGATATATGAAAAAAGAAATGAAGTTAGTGTATATCCTGCTACTATTGCTACGATTAGTGCTTGGATAATTAATACTATTCCCATGCTTAAGGGATGATTCAAGAATATTAAGGTGAAGGATAAAACTAATATAGCAGACAATAATATATTCAATTCAGTGAATAGTTTATTTAAAACATTAATTTTGGAGATTAAAGATAGGCATATTTGCTTTTTACTGAAGTTTTAAAGGTTACCCTAACTATGATTTACAAGATCATTATTTTATTTTTAAACTATTAAAACTTATTTTATTGGATTATGTTATTTTATTCAGTATGCTGAGAGGCATTATTGTTTTTTGTTCTACCCGTAAGCATTTAATACTTTCTTTATTAAGATTAGAATATATGGTTTTATGTTTATTTTTATTTTTATTTATTGTTATATTAAATTATGGGGGGGAATTATATTTTACTCTTATTTTTTTAGTTTTTACAGTTTGTGAAGGGGCTCTTGGTTTATCGATCTTGGTGAGTTTGGTTCGAAGTCAGGGTAATGATTATTTGTCTAGTATATCTATTCTTTCATGATAAAATATATAATCATGTTATTGTTTATGATCCCTTTATTAAGTAAGTATTGATTAAGTATACATTTATATATATTAATAAGTTTTATATTTGTGTTTTTATTAATATTTTATAATTTTTATACTCCTTGTACTAGAGTGCTAGGTTTAGATATCATGTCATATAGTTTAATTGGTCTTTCCTACTTTATTATTTATTTAATATTAATGGCTAGATTTAAGATTTATGGGTCTAAGGATTATGTTTGAAAGTATCTTTTAGTTATTTTGTTTATAATATTATCCTTATTAATAACTTTTTCTTCTTTAAATATATTTTTATTTTATATTTCCTTTGAGATATCTCTTATTCCCACCCTTTTTTTGATTTTCGGGTGGGGATATCAGCCGGAGCGTATTTTAGCTGGTTATTATTTACTTTTTTATACATTATTTGCTTCCTTACCTTTATTATTAGGGATTTTTTATTTAAATAGAGTAGTATTATCCCCCAGATTTAGTTTAATCATACTTTCTGATAATTATTTTAGTATTTATTTATATGTATCTATGACTTTGGCTTTTTTATTTAAAATGCCTGTTCCTTTTTTTCATTTCTGACTTCCAAAGGCTCATGTTGAGGCTCCTGTATCTGGTTCTATAATTTTAGCTGCTATTTTGTTAAAATTGGGTGGTTATGGTTTAATTCGTATTTATATATTTATAGGTTCTTTCGCTATAAAATATAGCTATTTTTGAATTTGTTTTAGTTTATGAGGGGGTCTTGTTGTGAGTTTTTTATGTTTATTTCAGGTTGATATTAAATCTATTATTGCTTACTCTTCTGTTGCTCATATATCTCTTGTAATTTGTGGTATTATAACTTATAATTCTTATGGATTTTCTGGATCTTTAATTATAATGATTGGTCATGGTTTTTGTTCTTCTGCTCTTTTTTGTTTGGCTAATCTTATTTATGAGCGTAGTCATAGTCGTAGATTATTTATTAATAAGGGTAATTTAACTGTTATACCGAGTTTATCTTTATTGTGATTCTTGTTATGCGCTAATAATATATCCTCTCCTCCTTCATTAAATCTTTTGGGGGAAATTTATCTAATTAATTCAATTTTATCTTGGGATTATATAACTTTTATGTTTATTTTTATTTTATCTTTTATGAGTTGTTGTTTTAGAATTTATTTATTTTCTTTTACTCAGCATGGCTATTTTTATTCTGGTTCTTCTTATTTTTATAATATTAATTTACGTGAGTATCTTTTAATTATTTTCCATTTTATTCCTCTTAATATTTTAATTTTAAAATTTGATTCATTTGTTTTATACTTTTAAAAGGGATTTAAGTAGTTTAGTTTTTAGAATAATAATTTGTGGCATTATTGGCGTGTAATCACCTTAGATCCATAAATTTATATACGGTTTGGTCTTTTGTATTATTTGTTTCGGGCTTATTGTTTATGTATATGGGTATTCTTTTTATTTATGATTCTTCTTCTATTATATTAGATTGGGAATTGGTTACTTTAAATTCTTGTGGAGTTAGTATATCTATTTATTTAGATTGAATGTCCCTTATATTTGCGGGTAGAGTTATATTAATTTCTTCTATAGTTGTTATTTATAGTTCTTCTTATATGGAAGGAGACCCTTTTAAGTCACGATTTTTATATATTGTTCTTTTATTTGTGGTTTCAATATTATTACTTATTATTAGTCCTAATCTTATTAGAATTCTTTTGGGTTGAGATGGTTTAGGTTTAGTTTCTTATTGTTTAGTTATTTACTATCAAAATTATAAATCTTATAATGCTGGTATATTGACGATTTTAAGTAATCGTATTGGGGATGTTGCTATTTTGGTTAGTATTGCTTGATTAATAAATATGGGAGATTGAAATTATATTTATTATTTGAGTTTTTTTGATTTTAGGGTTTCTTCTTGACTTTTATATTTATTAGTTTTGGCTTCTTTTACTAAGAGTGCTCAGATTCCTTTTTCTTCTTGGTTACCTGCGGCAATGGCTGCTCCCACTCCTGTCTCTGCTTTAGTTCATTCTTCTACTTTAGTTACTGCAGGAGTTTATCTTATAATTCGTTTTAGTGAATTATTAAATTTGTTTTGTTTGGATTATTTTTTATTAATTTCTTGTTTAACAATATTTATATCTGGGGCAGCTGCTAATTTTGAATATGACTTGAAGAAGATTATTGCTCTTTCTACTTTAAGTCAGCTTGGTTTAATAATAAGAATTATTTTTATGGGATATAGTCTTTTTTCATATTTTCATATATTAACTCATGCTTTTTTTAAGGCTTTAATGTTTCTTTGTGCGGGTTGTATTATTCATTGTATAAATGATTCTCAAGATATTCGTCATATAGGTGGTTTAATTTATTGTTTGCCTTTTACTTGTTCTTGTTTTTGTATCTCTAATTTGTCTTTATGTGGTTTTCCTTTTTTATCAGGCTTTTATAGAAAGGATATAATTTTGGAACAAATATCCTTTAGTTCTTGTAATCTTTATATTTATGTTTTGTTCTATATATCTGTTGGTTTAACTGTTAGTTATAGAATACGTTTAATTTATTATTGTTTTAGAGGTTCTATAGGTTCTTTTTCTTGTGTTAATTATTTTGAAAATAGTTCCATATTACTATCTCTTATTCCCTTAACAATTCTTTCGGTTATTAGTGGGGGTGTTTTGTCGTGATTAATTTTCCCAACAACTTGTATAGTATTATCCCCCATGTTAAAAATAATATCTTTGTTATGTATTTTTCTTGGAGGATATTTGGGGTATATATTATCTTTATTGACTTTTTATGATTCTATTTTTGGTTTATCTTATAATTATTTTGTTGAATTTTTATCTTCTATATGATTTATACCTTCTTTTAGAACTTTTATAATTTTTAATAAGGGGTTTTATTTTTCTAAGGAGTCTTCTTTTTTTATGGACTCTACTTGGGGGGAGTCTATGGTTTCAAATTCTTTACCTTCTCTTGTTAATTATTTGAGTTCTTTTTATTTAATTTATCATTTTAATAATGTAAAAATTTATATTATTAGTTTCTTATTTGTATTATTATTTTTATTTATAATTTAATTTACTTAGATAGCTTAAGTTTGAAAGTTTAACTCTGAAGAAGTTATTATAGGGGAATCCCTTCTAAGTATTTACAAAGAATAAATTCTTATTTCCTTATTGAAAATAAGGGGTTTTTTTATTAAACTATATAAACAAGAGAAAAACGGAATTTAACCGCTTTAGAAGATAGTTAGCAGCTTCTTCTAGATCTCCATTCTCTTTTAATTGGATATTAATATCAATTTTTTCATTAACAATGAAAGGCCTCTATTTTGGCTTCAATTAATTAGATAGGGATAATATTCCTAAGGTTAGGTCGAAACTAACTGTAAATTTTTTACTTCTCATCTATAGGTGAGGAGGACTAATAATAAGTAATTGTTAATTGCAAATTAACTGTTATATTTTTAACTACAACCCCCTTTATTTAGCTCATTCGAGTACTCCATTATTTCATTCATGATAAAGTCCAATAATTAAGATTGTAATAAATAATATAATTGTTATTGTTCATGTTCTAGTGGCTCTTCATTTTATAGTTAAAACGATCGGTAAAATAATGGCAATTTCAATATCAAAAATTAAGAATAGTACTGCAATTAAAAAGAATTGGATAGAAAATGGTGTACGTGCTGATCTTTTAGGATCAAACCCACATTCAAATGGGGATATTTTCTCTCGATCTTTTTTAGATGTTTTTGAAATAATTGTACATATTATTATTATTATAATTGCTACTATTCTTGCTAGTAAAATTGTTAGTATTATCTTGAATATTATCTTTTCTTAACTTAAGATCTTTTGATTGGAAGTCAAATATATTAATTTATACTAAAAAGATAATTTATCTGCCTCATCAGTAAATTGAAATATAAAGGAATAACCATACTACATCAACGAAGTGTCAATACCATGCTGCTGCTTCAAATCCAAAATGATGGTTTATAGAGAAATGACAATTAATATGTCGTATAAGACATACTATGAGAAATAGTGTTCCAATAATAACGTGTAGTCCATGGAATCCTGTTGCTATAAAAAAACATCTTCCGTAAATGGAGTCTCTAATACAGAATCTTGCTTCTAAGTATTCGTAGGCTTGTAATATTGTGAAGTAAAATCCAAGTGTAACAGTTATAATTAGACTTTTAGTGGCTTCTGAATGATTATTTCTTATAAGTCTATGGTGTGCTCATGTTACTGTTATACCTGAACATAATAAGATTATAGTATTTAATAGCGGAATTTCTATTGGATTAAACACACTAATTCCCTTAGGGGGTCAAGTTATTCCAATTTCTACTGTTGGCGCCAGACTTCTGTGAAAAAATCCTCAGAAAAAGGAAATGAAAAAAAATACTTCTGAAATAATGAATAGAATTATTCCAATTTTTAAGCCTGAAGTTACTTTAATTGTGTGGTGTCCTTGAAATGTGGCTTCTCGAATAATATCCCGTCATCATTGAATTATTGTTAATAAAAGGATTATTCATCCTAAATAAAATAAATATATTTCATTTTTATGGAATCATAGGACTATGCCCGATGTTAAAGTTATAGCTCCAATGGACCCTGTTAAGGGTCAAGGGCTATAATTTACTAAATGGTAGGGGTGATTTTTATGTATTTTCATATTTTAATGTATTACTTCTCTAGAATATAAAGTGGTTAACACTGAAAATACATAAGCTTGAATAATTGCAACGGCTGCTTCAAATATTATAAGTGCAATTTGTACTATTATAATGAATAATAAAATTAAATTATTAACATCTACGGACTTATTTCCTAGTAGTCTTATTAATAGGTGGCCTGCAATTATATTTGCAGTTAATCGTACTGCAAGACTTCCTGGCCGGATAATATTACTAATAGTTTCAATTAGTACCATAAAAGGTATTAATAGGGCAGGAGTACCGTTAGGTACTAGGTGTGCAAATATATATGTTGTGTTTTGAGCTCACCCAAAAATTATTATTCTTAATCATAAAGGTAGCGCCATAGCTAGGGAAAATGCTAGATGTCTTGATCTGGTGAAGATATATGGTATTAATCCTATAAAATTATTAAATAGAATAAATATAAATAGAGTTACTGTTATTAGGGTTATTCCTTCTGATTTTATTCCTAATAATATTTTGAATTCATTATGTAATTTATTTCTTACTATATTTAGTATAATTATTAAGCGATTGGGTATTGTTCAGTAAGGATATGGCAGTATTATAAAAACTAATAATGTTCTTACTCAGTTTAAGGAGTAATTAATTGATGTTGCTGGATCAAATGTAGAAAATAGATTTGTTATCATTATCAATTTCATTTATTAATATTTATATTATAACTAATTTTTTTTTTAGAAGTAGAATATTTGATTGTTGAGAAATATATAATTGTGTTTAATATTAAGTATAAGGTAAAAAATAAAATAAACAGGATCTCTCATCATATAGGAGATATTTGAGGTATTAAAGATTACTCTCCTCGAATAGTGTTTTTAACTTGACAAGTTAATGTTTTAATTAAACTAAATCTTCGCCATTAAGAGTATGTTTCACTATACTATATTTTGGTTTAAGAGACCAATGCTTAAATTTCAGCCACTTAATGATATAGAATTAATTCAGTTTAGGAAATTCTCTGTTGTTGTTCTTTCGATTACAATAGGTATAAATCTATGGTTCGCCCCGCAAATTTCCGAACATTGACCAAATATTAAACCTGGTCGATTGATATTAATAGCTCCTTGATTTAGTCGTCCTGGTACAGCGTCAATTTTGATACCTAGGGCAGGAACTGCTCAGGAATGTAGGACATCAGCTGCTGTTACTACTACTCGTGTTTGAGTGTTTATTGGTAATACTGTTCGGTTATCTACATCTAATAGACGTATATTATTAGTTTCAAGTTCTGTTCTTGGTTTTATGTAAGAATCAAATTCATTATTTCTAAAGTCTGAATATTCATATCTTCAATATCATTGATGTCCAATTACTTTTAGAGTAATGGAGGGGTTGTTAACTTCATCCATTATATAAAGTAATCGTAGAGATGGTAATGCAATGAAGATTAGTGTAATGGCTGGTAATATTGTTCAGATTAATTCGATTGTTTGTCCTTCTAATAGATATCGATTAATAAAATTGTTATTTATAATGGATATTATAATATATGTAACTATTACTGTAATTATGGATAGAATTATAATCGTATGATCATGGAAAAATGTTAATTGTTCTATTAGTGATGAATTTGCATCTTGTGTTATTATATTTCCTCATGTTGCTATTTCTAATGAAAGAATAAATCTTTATTCATGAAGCTTAAATTCATTGCACTAATCTGCCACATTAGAATGAAGTTATAATAGGAATTTCGTTATATGAATGTTCAGCGGGTGGGGTTTTTTGTAGTCATTCAATTCTTGATGTTATATTTTCATTAAAGATTACTCTCCGTTTGGATGTGATTCTTTCTCAAAGGATTATAATAAATATAATAATTCTAATTATTGACATGATTCTTCCAATTGATGAAATAATATTTCATCCTGTATATCTATCAGGGTAGTCTGAGTATCGTCGTGGTATTCCTCTTAATCCTAAGAAATGTTGAGGGAAGAATGTTATATTAACTCCTAAAAATATAGTGAAGAATTGAATTTTTAATCATTTTGTGTTTAAAGTGATTCCTGTAAATAGGGGGAATCATTGGATAAAACTTCCTATAATTGCGAATACTGCTCCTATAGATAAAACATAATGGAAGTGTGCTACTACATAATATGTGTCATGTAGAATAATATCAATTGATGAATTTGCTAAAATAACTCCTGTTAGTCCTCCTAATGTAAATAGAAATACGAATCCTAAGGCTCACAACATTGATGGGGAATAATTTATTTTTACACCGTGTAATGTGGCTAATCATCTGAAAATTTTAATCCCTGTTGGGACTGCGATGATTATTGTGGCTGAAGTAAAGTATGCTCGTGTATCAACGTCTATTCCTACTGTAAATATATGGTGCGCCCATACAATGAATCCTAGAATTCCAATTGCTATTATAGCATAGATTATGCCAATATTACCAAATGTTTCATTCTTTCCTCTTTCTTGTCTAATAATATGTGAAATAAGTCCGAATCCTGGTAAAATTAAAATATAAACTTCGGGATGTCCAAAGAATCAAAACAGGTGTTGGTATAAGATAGGGTCTCCTCCTCCTGAGGGGTCAAAGAATGATGTATTGAAATTACGGTCGGTTAATAATATAGTAATAGCTCCTGCTAGAACTGGGAGGGAAAGTAGTAATAGTAGTGCTGTAATCCCAACAGATCAAACAAATAATGGGATTCGTTCAGGAGTTATCCCTGCAGGTCGTATATTAATAATAGTTGAAATAAAATTTACTGCCCCTAGGATTGATGATACACCTGCTAGATGTAATGAAAAGATTGCTAAGTCAACAGATGCTCCTCTGTGTGAGATATTTCTTGATAGAGGCGGGTAAACAGTTCATCCTGTTCCAGCTCCAGCCTCTGTAAGTCTACTTATTATTAAAAGTGTTAGTGAAGGGGGTAATAATCAGAATCTTATGTTATTTATTCGAGGGAAGGCCATATCGGGTGCTCCAATTATTAGAGGTACTAATCAATTTCCGAAACCTCCAATTATAATGGGTATAACTATAAAGAAAATTATAATGAATGCATGGGCTGTTACGATTACATTATAAATTTGATCATCTCCAATAAATCTTCCAGGTTGTCCTAGCTCAATTCGAATAATAACTCTTATAGCTGACCCCACTATTCCTGCTCACATTCCGAATAAAAAATATAGTGTTCCGATATCCTTGTGGTTGGTTGAATATAATCATTTATTCAAATTAATAGGGTGGCTGAAGTTTAGGTGATAAATTGTAAATTTATTTATGGTATAATATACCCTCTATTAATGCTGGCTTTATAGTCAATTTTATGATATTAGACTGCAATTCTAAAGTAGGTTAAACCTAAAGCTTGTACTTTATGTATATTTTTAACTTTGAAGGTTAATAGTTTAAATTTAACTTAAAGCTTTATAATATATAATTAAATTAATTTTATAAATATAATTATTGGTAGTCTTAAATTTATTGCTGTCATGATTATTAAATATAGTTTATTATAGTTAATAACATTTCATTTAATTAGTGTATTATATGTTATAAATATATATATTATTACTCGTATATAGAATATTAATGTAATTAATCTACATATTACTATAATTACACAGATAATAATTTCTTTTCTATTAATTATGTTTTGGATAACTAATCATTTTGGTATAAATCCAATAAAAGGGGGTAATCCCCCTATTCTTAATATTATAATTGATAGATTAATTTTTTCGTTATTATTTATATTTATTCTTGATATTTGATTAGTAAAATAAATTTTTATGTTGCTGAATATTTGACAGATTATTATGTTTATTACTCTATAAATAATAAAATATATTAATCATAAATTAAGGGATTTGTTAATTGCGATTATCCACCCCAGATGATTAATTGAGGAATATCCTATTAATTTCCGTAAGGAGGATTGATTAATTCCACCAATTCTTCCAATAATAACAGATCAAATAGTTGATAAATTGATAATTGTTCTTCTAGTATAAATATTACTAATTATTATTAAGGGTGCTAGTTTTTGTCAGGTTATTAATAATATTCCTTTATATCATCTAATTTTTGATATTATTTCTGGTACTCAAATATGAAATGGGGCTGCACCTAGTTTTATTAAAATTCTTGAGGTGATTATTAGTTTAATTATATTATTTGATATAGAATATTTTATTATAGAAATTAGGACTATAATCATTAGAATTATTCTTCTTAATCTTTGAATTAGAAAATAAATTATCGCTGCTTCAGCTCTTGATTTATTTCTTTTGTTTAAAATGATAGGGATAAATGATATTATATTGATTTCTAGTCCTATTCATATTCTAATTCAATTGTTAGAGGATAGGGTAATTATTGTTCTTATTATTATTGTAATAATAAATAATCATGCTCTCTTTTTAATTAGAGAGGAGAGGTCTATCCTCTATAAGCAGGGTATGAACCTGATAGCTTAATTTAGCTTACCTTTCTTTAATTATACTTTAGTGTAAGGATGCACGGGGATTTTTGATTTCTCAGGATTGGTTTAATTCCATATGGTATAAGTAATTTAATAAGAGCATAAATTATGCATTTTCTACTCTATCAAAATAGTCCTTTTTTTCAGGCATCTTATT